CTTAGGGAAGTGCTTTATAAACATATGCATAAAAAAAAAAAAACATATTTAATTAAAATTTATCCTCTTTATGCTTACTATAACTAGTTATTTCGGTTTTCTACTAGCAGCTTTGACTATAACCTCGGCTCTATTTATCGGTCTAAACAAGATACGACTTATTTGAAATTAATTGCATGAACCATTCCTAAAAAAAAAACCTTCTGTGGTAGTTCATATATTCTATAGTTCCGTACCCGGCCCATTTCCAATTCTTGGTCATTGAATTCATGGGTAATACGGATTAATATTTAAGGATAGATATTACCTCTCCTTTTCTGCGTTCAAAGAAATTGAAATGATTGAAGTTTTTCTATTTGGAATTGTCTTAGGTCTAATTCCTATTACTTTGGCTGGATTATTCGTAACTGCATATTTACAATACAGACGCGGTGATCAATTGGACCTTTGATTAATTAACATCTCTTTTTTTTGATTGACCTCCTACTTTCTTTAATCTACAGGAGGTCAAATTCAGATTGCTGTTCAAGTTTTTCAGTCTAATTTTCAAACGAACAAATAACAAGAATGGAATCACGCTCTGTAGGATTTGAACCTACGACATCGGGTTTTGGAGACCCACGTTCTACCGAACTGAACTAAGAGCGCTTTATTATCACAAAAATCATTTTATTTTGTGACCCAATTCGTCTTGCATGTATATACTATCATAAATAATATAATAAAATTAAAGATTTAGTTTGTATATCCAATTTTAATCAATTTCAATTGATCCCTCGTTACTGCCCATAAGGAATAGGTAGGGATGACAGGATTTGAACCCGTGACATTTTGTACCCAAAACAAACGCGCTACCAAGCTGCGCTACATCCCTTTCAATTGGCCTACAGTGTCATTGTAGAGAATCTCTGTCTTGTTTTCCACATCTTTATTTCTTCCATTAATATACACAATCTTGCTATTTCTTCTTTTTGGTCTCATATATCATATAACATATAGTAATAAAAGACTTATACTATATACGTATTAAATAAAGATGAAACCCGCCGTAAAGTAAAAAAAAGAACACTTTTTCGGGAATTCTCAAGTAGAAGTAAAAAGGAACTTATTTTTTTGTTTTAAGAAAAGGAATATCGACTATCTACTGTACTGAATCGTTGTACATTTCAATTTGAATTAGGGATTCTGCGTACAAATATAAGTGGTCAGTAGTTAACTACATATACACATCGGGTCATATATGTATTACCATTATTTATTACATTTTAGAATAAAATTACAATAAAAAGAAGGAGGATTTTCAATGCGAGATCTAAAAACATACCTCTCCGTGGCACCGGTAGTAAGTACTCTATGGTTCGGGTCTTTAGCGGGTTTATTGATAGAGATCAATCGTTTATTTCCGGATGCGTTGATATTTCCTTTTTTTTCATTCTAGTTAGTGAGATGGGGGGGGGTGAAGAAGATTAGAGATACAATCAAATATCTGTGACTAATCCCTCTCCTTCTCTTCTTTTTTTTATAAACGGAAATGTGATGGCTGTAGCAACAATATCATACAAGATACTTAAATGAAATACTGTACAGCGATTTACATTTATAAAGTCTAAATAGAGTCAGAAATCATTATAGTCCTTATTATTACTATAGTGATTATTGATTGATTGAAATTGAAACGAAATCTTTCATAATTTGATTTAGAGTTAGCAACTTTTATTTTTTTTTTTTTTTTTCGTTCCTTTCTTCTTCTTCCCTTCGGATTGGAAAATAGAAAAATGGAGTCAGTCAAAAACCCAAAGGAGGTTCATGGCCAAGGGTAAAGATGTCCGAGTAACGGTTATTTTGGAATGTACCGCTTGTGTTCGAAATCGTGTTAATAAAAAATCAATGGGCATTTCCAGATATATTACTCAAAAGAATCGACATAATACGCCCAGTCGATTAGAATTGAGAAAATTCTGTCCCTTTTGTTACAAACATACGATTCACAGTGAAATAAAGAAATAGATCGAACCGATCGCCTCCGTGTCCGCCTTCCAATCCAAGGAAGATGAAAAACGACATGTTATATATAACATAACAATTTCTATAACATATATTAAATATAAACAAATCCTATTTATTAATTCTAAATCTTTTTTGATCGTTTTTGTTTTGATCCGATCGAAATAGGAGTAGGATTTTCGGGATAAGGAATAAACAAACCATGGATAAATCCAAGCGATTCTTTCTTAAATCCAAGCGATCTTTTCGTAGGCGTTTGCCCCCGATCCAATCGGGGGATCGAATTGATTATCGAAACATGAGTTTAATTAGTCGATTTATTAGTGAACAAGGAAAAATATTATCTAGACGGGTGAATAGATTGACTTTAAAACAACAACGATTAATTACTGTTGCTATAAAACAAGCTCGTATTTTATCTTCGTTACCTTTTCTTAATAATGAGAAACAATTTGAAAGAAGCGAGTCGACCACTAGAACTACAGGTCTGAGAACTAAAAATAAATAATTCTTCAATTGAATCAAATTCCAATCCGAACTCAAACGCAAATTTACGTTTTGTTCGAAAAATATGAGAATCCAGATTTGATTATTTGATTATCGTGTCGTAAGAAAAAAAAAGAATTGGGAAAGAAGAATAAATATTTTTTTATTGAACGTGTTTGTTCATTTTGATAACTTTCTCATAGGATGATATTTTATCATACTAACTTCTACTCTACCTTCCCGGAGTTCATTCTCCAGGGAACTCCATTTAAAATAAAACATTCCAATGGATTCCTTCCAATCTCCTTATTTTATGATCTCATTAGAAATCATATAAAAACAATTCCTATTGAATATAGCTATTTGTGCAAGTATTTTACGATTAAGAAGCAACTGCCCTTTGTACAGATTGTGTATTAGTCTACTATAACTATAGTATACATTATTGTCTCGACTTACTGCATTTATCCGAGTGATCCACAAACGCCGAAAATCTCTCTTTTGCCTATCTCTATCCCGATGAGCTGAAACCAAAGCTCTTATTTTCTGTTGAGTAATAGTCCGGGTAAGTCTTGAATGAGCCCCTCGAAAGCTTGAGGCAAATAAACGAATTTTTGTTCTACGTCTTCGAGCTATATATCCGCGTTTAATTCTGGTCATTGAATAAATGAAACTTTGATGAATAACTAAGTGATTTCTTTTCTTTCAGTTATTTCCTTCCCCTTTCCTAGTCTATTAATAACAAAACGGATTCTTCCAATGTATAAAAAAAAATTCCAATGGCTTTTGCTACTATAACCTTCCCGACCACGATTTTTTTATAGGCTTTCGCCTCGAAATAAGAAATTTTTTTTGATACTAAATATCAAAAAAAACATAGTAAATAAAATAGTAAATCAAAAAGTAGTAAATATAAATGGGTATAGTGGGTTCCATCGTTTCTATGGTTTCTTCTTAAACGGTGAGGTCTTCTCTATACACCGGAGCCCCTTCTTTCATTTTTTCATTTAATGAATGTTATTGTTAACTTGTACAGTTCACACTTTTTGGCTCTACCCATAATTATCTAGTAATAGGTCTTTCACAACGAAACCCACCGATACAGTAACGGTATTTAATTATGAAGATTAGCTGAGTAGCTGACCCTGTTAGTCCGTTCTTGCAAGAGTCAAGAATAAGGGCATAACCTTTCTGCTTTTTAAATAGGATTTCCCTGCTTAATGGATAAATTTTTCTACCAATGGGGAATTCTTTCTCGTCGTAAATTAAAAATGGAAATGATTGGATTTAGCACCCATGAAAACCATAAATTTGATAACACAATAGAAAGATATGATAGATCTTTTTTATTTTTAGATTTACCTTTTTTAGTTTTAGATAGTGAATGGGCTTCTTTCATTCTATCCTATTCATTGGTACTGATCGCCAATACTGGATCAATTGTTTTCTTTCTTTTGGCCTAGCACATTATCTGAACGAGTCGCACATACACCCTAGTACATGTTCCTCGTCGCTGAGGACATCCCTTAAGAGCAGGGGATTTCGTGACATTTTTGATTGACTGTCTTGTGTTTCTAATAAGTTGTTTAATAGTTGGCATGTTGAATCATATACATAATGAGCTGGTTTAGATCGATCCTAACCGGATGATTATGAATCATTTATATATTAATAGATGAATTTTGAATTAATAGAATATTAAACCCGGTAAGACGATAAAATCGCAAATCCCGGATTTGCGTGAAATCCCTGTTCTGTTAGTTTTTGTTATTTTTTAACCGCTACACGATCAACAATTCCATGAGCTTGGGCTTCTGTTGCTGACATAAAAATATCTCTTTCCATGTCTTCGGAAACAACCCATAAAGGTTTGCCTGTTCTTTGTACATAAACCCTTGTGATGGTTTCGCGTAGCTTCAGTAGTTCTTCCGCTTCCAGGACAAATTCTCCCGTCTGTGCCTCATAAAAACCACTAGCAGGTTGATGCATCATTACCCTGATAATATAACATAATAGACAGTTCCTCCATCTTGCATGATGAAAGTCGAAGAGATAAAGAATAATAAAAAAAAAGAGTACGAAAAAAAGATAGAATTGAACAACCGTACAGGCATCTTTTGCGCATTGCATACGGCTCTACAATGGAATTCACTTTTACTTTTTTTTTACCTTACTTACATCGAAGAAATAGGCAAAAAAATAAATATATATGTTGTATATTTATGTTATATTTTATTATATATTTATGTCATATATTGTAGGGTCTATCAGATTCATATAGGTAAATGATCCACTAACCACCCTTCCTTTTGGAGTAGTTAAAAAATACTATGATGGCTCCGTTGCTTTATAATTTCGTCTGTTATTTAGCAATCCCAAAGTTTCTTTTTTTTTTTTTTTATTTTCGTATTCTTTCATAACATAAATATTGTTATCTTCGGTGTGAAACCAAAAAAGTTTGTGACGCTGAAATGGGTCTTCCGATAGATCAGATAAAATTGGAAATACCCTTTATCTCATACTACTCTTTCGATACATAATGTAAGTATTTTGAAAAATTTTTCTTTTTATATCGAATTCGAAGTGCCATGCTATTATTACTTAATATTCATATTTCATATAGCGCGAAGGCATAGTCTTCTTTTTTTCTCTCAAATCAAATAAAAAACTCATTGGCGCCAAGCGTGAGGGAATGCTAGACGTTTGGTAATTTCTCCTCCGACCAGAATAAAAGATCCCATTGAAGCGGCTAATCCCATGCATACTGTCTGTATATCTGGTCGCACAAATTGCATAGCATCATAAATAGCTACTCCGGGTATTAGCCATCCGCCAGGAGAGTTTATAAACAAATACAGATCTTTGGTATCGTTATCCATACTGAGATATACCATAAGAGCAATAAGTTGATTCGAGATCTCGTTATCAATCGGTTGGCCTAAAAAAAGTAATCTTTCTCGATAAAGTCGGTTGATTGGGATAAAATTGTATCCCTTAGGAACCGTACGGGCACCTTTTGATGCATACGGTTCAACACAAATTGCGAAAACAAACAAAGAATCAATGTGTAGATTCTAGCTTTCTTTCTTTTTTCATATTCATAGCAGGCTCCTTTTAGCTTGTAACAAAGGGGAGCTTTTTCTTTCATGTTTCAAGAAAGATGAGTTTTGGCCTGTTTTAATTTATATATAACTATATAAATTAAAAACCTATAAATAAAAAAAAAAAATTCACTAAACTTATCGGACTAACTTCTCATTGATGTATTGTTTCATCGGGATCCAATCCAAATCGCGATGTAATTTTCTTGTTCCTGAACGGTCTTTTTCAACTTTTTTTAGGTTTAGGCTCTACTCCGAATAAAGATCTGCCCGATTTGGATTTGCACATATAGGACAAATGCCCCAATACCACGTCTTTTTGCTACGACTTCCTTTTTTTATTTATTCCATGTCTCCCGCCAAATAGTAAATATTCAATGCATCCATCACCATCACATTACTCGATTGATTAACAGTTTGAGATCATTATTATATATTATAAATGGAAAATCTTTATAAATATCATATTCTATTTCTAAATAGAATAGGATATAAGTGGTAATCATAGATATATTACCAATTGGTTTTTTTTTTTCTAAACGGAGCCTGTATATTTCATTTTTTTGGTCTAACCAAGCCAACCATAAATTATAAATTATTATAATTGAGAATATTAATCTGTATACCCCCCTAAAAAATAGATTGAATTGCACTTCATTGCATTTCACGCTCCAAATTTTTGGATGATTCAATCAACCTTTCTTGGGCGAAAGAGGGGATATCTCGATCGGGTAAGAGAACGGGGAAATACCATATGACCAAATATATCTGACAAGTCGCACTATATGTCAATCCACGTTGCATTTTCCTCTCCAGGGTTTCGAAAAGGAACTTTTGGAACACCAATAGGCATTAAATGAAATAAAAATGAATTACTATAGCTCACTTTGATGTGAAAGCGTAACAATGTATTTATTGTCTTAATAATATTGTTCTTTATCATATTTTATCCATAGATTGAATAAGTTTATAAAAAAGGAAGACAGAAATACTAAAGGAAAATTCTTTCAAATAGGTCCTTTGAATTGAATGATGAACAAAAAAAAATATAAATGCAGTCACTCATATAAAAGGTATCAACCTCTTACCATTGCGTATTGGTACTTATCGGGTGTAGAATAGATCTGCTTCTTTTTGTTCCTACAAACAAAATTGTTCCATTATTAATAATATTAATAAAAGACATTATTACTAAAAGAATAGAACAAATATTAATCCTTTCCCCGAGATAATCCACTCAAAGGGGAAGGTCCATAGTATAGTTTTTTTCCAGTGCAATAAAGTTACATAGTGTCTATTTTTCGTTGATAGAGGGGTATTTCCATGGGTTTGCCTTGGTATCGTGTTCATACCGTCGTATTGAATGATCCCGGTCGTTTGCTTGCTGTCCATATAATGCATACAGCTCTGGTTGCTGGTTGGGCCGGTTCGATGGCTCTATACGAATTAGCAGTTTTTGATCCCTCTGACCCTGTTCTTGATCCAATGTGGAGACAAGGTATGTTCGTTATACCCTTCATGACTCGTTTAGGAATAACCAATTCATGGGGCGGTTGGAGTATCACAGGAGGGACTATAACGAATCCGGGTATTTGGAGTTACGAAGGCGTGGCCGGTGCACATATTGTGTTTTCTGGCTTATGCTTTTTGGCAGCTATCTGGCACTGGGTGTATTGGGATCTAGAAATATTTTGTGATGAACGTACAGGAAAACCCTCTTTGGATTTGCCCAAAATCTTTGGAATTCATTTATTTCTCTCAGGGTTGGCTTGCTTTGGTTTTGGCGCATTTCATGTAACAGGATTGTATGGTCCGGGAATATGGGTATCCGATCCTTATGGACTAACCGGAAAGGTACAATCTGTAAATCCGGCGTGGGGTGTGGAAGGTTTTGATCCTTTTGTTCCGGGAGGAATAGCCTCTCATCATATTGCAGCAGGTACCTTGGGCATATTGGCGGGTCTATTCCATCTTAGTGTCCGTCCGCCCCAACGTCTATACAAAGGATTACGTATGGGAAATATTGAAACTGTCCTTTCCAGTAGTATCGCTGCTGTCTTTTTTGCAGCTTTTGTGGTTGCTGGAACTATGTGGTATGGTTCGGCAACTACCCCGATTGAATTATTTGGTCCCACTCGTTATCAATGGGATCAAGGATACTTCCAACAAGAAATATATCGACGAGTTGGTGCTGGGCTAGCCGAAAATCAAAGTTTATCCGAAGCTTGGTCTAAAATTCCTGAAAAATTAGCTTTTTATGATTACATCGGCAATAATCCAGCAAAGGGGGGATTATTCAGAGCGGGCTCAATGGACAATGGGGATGGAATTGCTGTTGGGTGGTTAGGACACCCTGTTTTTAGAGATAAAGAGGGGCGTGAACTTTTTGTACGTCGTATGCCTACTTTTTTTGAAACATTTCCGGTTGTTTTGGTAGACGGAGACGGAATTGTTAGAGCCGATGTTCCTTTTAGAAGGGCAGAATCGAAATACAGTGTCGAACAAGTAGGTGTAACTGTTGAGTTCTATGGTGGCGAACTCAATGGAGTCAGTTATAGTGATCCCGCTACTGTGAAAAAATATGCTAGACGTGCTCAATTGGGTGAAATTTTTGAATTAGATCGTGCTACTTTGAAATCCGACGGTGTTTTTCGTAGCAGTCCGAGGGGTTGGTTTACTTTTGGACATGCTTCGTTTGCTCTTCTCTTTTTCTTCGGACACATTTGGCATGGTGCTAGAACCTTGTTCAGAGATGTTTTTGCTGGGATTGACCCAGATTTGGATGCTCAAGTAGAATTTGGAGCATTCCAAAAACTTGGAGATCCAACTACAAGAAGACAAGTAATCTGATACAATATTGTTTTGTTATTTTTCGTCTTTAGTTTTGTGAAAAACTGTAGGGTACCAGATAAATCTTGATTTGAATCGCTACCTTTTCTTTGACTCTTGCTCTTTCTTTATCCGGGAGACGATCCCCAATAAACAGGTATGGAAGCTATAATTGTAAACCACGATCGAATCTATGGAAGCATTGGTTTATACATTCCTCTTAGTCTCAACTTTAGGAATAATTTTTTTCGCTATCTTTTTTCGAGAACCACCTAAAGTTCCAACTAAAAAGGTGAAATGATTTTTCATTATCTCAATTGAAAGTAATGAGCCTCTCAATATTGAGAGGCTCATTACCTCAACTAGTCTCCGTGTTCCTCGAATGGATCTCTTAGTTGTTGAGAGGGTTGCCCAAAAGCAGTATATAAGGCGTACCCAGTAAAACTTACAAGTAAACCCGATATAAAGATGGCAACTAGGGTTGCTGTTTCCATTATTATATAGTTTCAAGTTTCAAGACCACAATGGATCTATGATAAGATCATTTATTTACAACGGAATGGTATACAAAGTCAACAGATCTCAATGAATATAAAATACGATTTATGGCTACACAAACCGTTGAGAGTAGTTCTAGATCTGGTCCAAGACGAACTACTGTAGGGAGTTTATTGAAACCATTGAATTCAGAATACGGTAAAGTGGCTCCTGGGTGGGGAACTACTCCTTTGATGGGTATCGCAATGGCCCTTTTTGCGGTATTCCTATCTATTATTTTGGAGATTTATAATTCTTCCATTTTACTGGACGGAATTGGAACGAATTAGATTCACAAGAACTAGTAACTAGCTTTTCAATACAAAGTGAAGCATTTAGGTCTCTGATTTTTATCCCATTCTATTTTGGTAGTTCGATCGTGGAATTTCTTTGTTTCTGTAGTTCCGGAATATGAGTGTGTGACTTGTTATAATTGATCCTATGGATAGTACAGAGAATGCGTCTGTCATCTTGATCGAGATGGTTTTACTTCGTCGGATATTCATTCTAGTATCTGAAGCACGGAATATAGGAAATAGATTACAAAGTATTATTAGCACTATGATTCATACTTAATATTCAGACCTCGTGTCCGGACTTTCATTTTTTTTCTTCAAAGGGTTATATTTAGAAGTTATAAATCGAAAGATTTTTATTCTTTCAAACTCCTATTTATGCTTATTTTGATCAAAGGACAAAGGTGTCTTTGGATTTTTATTCATTCTAGTTATTCATTGAATAAGTGATAATCTAAGAGTTCTTACTCAAGGAATTTTTGGAATTTGTTTATATTTATAAAGGGTTTTATTGAATCATCGTGGTTCTAGTATGAATCTGGGGTTTTAATTGATTCCATAGGGTCTTAACAAGAGAATTCCTATCAATAATAAAGAAAACAGTAGTAAAGGCGCATTACACACAATAAAAAAAAAAAAACTCAAAAAAAAAATAGGTAAATAGAAGATTCAAGAGGCCTATAATCATCACCATAGAGACAAACGAGCCGACTTGATGTTTTGGCATTATAACCACAAGAAAGAACT